TCATTTGGCTCTCACGCTCAATTATTTAGTTTATGGGCATTCCCATATCTTTTTTTAATGTAATGAACCTACCCTCTCTTTTCTGTTCCTATTCAAAGATATTGAAACTTATATTATAATATTATATAAGTATAAGACCAGAATATTAAGAGGACTCTTCCGACCAGACAAAAAATCTATCCCTAATTGTCAGCAAAGTTGTTTCTTTATTTGTTTTTTATTTCATTTCTATTTCAAATTCTTATATATATATTTTATATTTCCACTTTTTTTTTCAAGTCTAAAAATCCAAAAAATTCCCTTTTTTATACATAGGTCGTCGCTTCGGCATTGGATAAAAAAAAAAAGCAAGGCCCCCATTCTCTAGTAAATAGTTTCAAATCATTTTATTGATATGAGTGTTCTATATCGGATGAATTACCTACTATTATTTTATGTGGTAGAAAGAGTACCATGTTGTGCCTGGACTTCAAACAGTTTAGCTTTAACCATGTTAATGGTCTCACATTATTGGTTGATAGAGAATCAAAGTTGATTTACCAATGAGTCACGAAATGCTATGGTTCTTACATATGATTTCTGAATTTATTCAGAAGTAATTCGTCGAGATCGTGCACCTTTTTTACTATTATCCTAGCAAGAAATAAAATAACATAAATAAAGTGCGGATGGTTGGATCCAACCTATATTCTTGAAATACACAACTCGTACACACTCCCTTTCCAAAAAAAATCAATACACCAAGCACTACAGTTAGATTTATTGGATTTGTTGCTAAAATATCAGTATTAAACCCGAAACTCCCGGCAGATGGCCAATAGCCCAAGGAAACACAAAAATCGGTTACATTTTTCATACACTCTCCTCTTTCTTATAGATAAGACTAACAAAGAACAGAGTTCTTTTTGTATCACCTCGCTCGCCCTTTTTTGATCAATTTCTTTTTATTCATTTTTATCATTTTCATTTCATTTGAAAAATTTCTCTATTTCTTTTAGTTTCCAATTAAAATTAAGAAGAGATACTTATTAAGTTAGGTCCGAGGCCCCGCGTCAATTGTGAAATATCTCGTTTGTTGAAATGAAACGCCGCCTCAAAGTTCAAAAGGTTTCCATTGTACTAACTCGGGGTGGTAATGGTAAGGAAGAAAGCGAGCAAATCTGCTAATTCCTCATCCTAAAATCAGTACTTCCCGGGGCATTGTCCCAACAAATAAGTAACTGTAGGAGTACAATTTCGATCTAATTCAAAGAAGCAAACGGCAAGTCCGAGTTAATAAAATAAGAAAAAGAGTACGTTTCGTACTTTTTTACATTTCTAGGATTAAATTAAACAAAAGGATTCGCAAATAAAAGCGCTAATGCTACGACCAGTCCGTAAATTGTTAAAGCTTCCATAAAAGCTAGACTAAGCAATAAAGTACCTCGTATTTTACCCTCTGCTTCTGGTTGTCTCGCAATACCTTCTACAGCTTGGCCTGCAGCAGTACCTTGACCAACCCCAGGTCCAATAGAAGCAAGCCCTACGGCCAATCCAGCAGCAATAACGGAAGCGGCAGAAATCAGTGGATTCATAGTAAGTTCCTCGTAAAAAAAAAAAAATGGTTAATGATATAATCAACCAATGAATTATTACTTATTTTTTTCATTCAATCCACAATCACAGACGAAACAGAAGGACTTATATTGGAATCCATCTAATGCTGTGGGCTGGAAAAAAACAATATACTGGGAAAAATATAGAAAAGATAAATAGAAAAATGGATATAATTTCTATAATATTCATATTATATATTAATTATATGTATATTAATAGGGATAGCCAGCCCCTATACTATATAGCATAGCTAGCGAATAGCTAATATCACATATACATTTGTTTCTTCCATAACGGAAACAGCCCACATTTTATATTGAATCAGACTCTAAAATCATTTCATTCTGCGAAACATACGCGGGGGCTGGACTTATAGACATTACATATATCTAGTTTGACCCCCTACCCCTAACCCATTTTTTTTATTCTGTATTCCGTAATAGGGTCCGCCCTTCCTCCCGCGGCACTAGGTTATATATACCTATGTATTTGTATCTATTATGGATTATGTTCCCAACCCAGTGATTAATTATTTTGAATCAACCATGCATGAATTAGGATAAGCTAAAAAAAAAAAAGACTATATTCGAAAGCTAGTTAATGATGACCCTCCATGGCTTCGCCTATATAAGCCGCGGCTAAAGTTGCAAAAATAAGAGCTTGAATACCACTTGTAAATAATCCAAGAAACATAACAGGTATAGGAACTACTGAAGGTACTAAAGAAACAAGAACAACAACTACTAATTCATCAGCCAATATATTTCCGAAAAGTCGAAAACTAAGAGATAAAGGTTTTGTGAAATCTTCCAGGATGTTAATTGGTAAGAGTATTGGAGTTGGTTGAATGTATTTCCCGAAATAACCCAATCCTTTTTTGGTAAGACCTGCATAAAAATATGCCACCGACGTGAGTAAAGCTAAAGCAACAGTAGTATTTATATCATTTGTGGGCGCAGCTAACTCCCCATGAGGTAACTGTATTATTTTCCACGGTAAAAGAGCACCTGACCAGTTAGAAACAAAAATAAATAGGAACATAGTTCCAATAAAGGGAACCCAAGGACCATATTCTTCTCCAATCTGAGTTTTGCTCAAGTCTCGAATAAATTCAAGGAGATATTCGAAGAAATTCTGACCGTCGGTCGGAATGGTTTGTGGATTCCGAACAGCTATGATGACTGAACCTAATAAGATAGCAATTACGATCCAAGAAGTGATAAGTACTTGGGCATGGATTTGTAAACCTCCTATTTGCCAATATAAATGTTGGCCTACTTCTACACCCGATATATCGTATAACCCCTTGAGTGTTTTAACGGAACATGGTATAACATTCATATTGTCCTCTGACAGAAATCGAACTTCAAAAAAAAATTATTTTGATTCAACCATCTCTTTATCAACTCAACTACTTTCATTATTAATCCTATATTTAGGATACCGAGAAATCACATGACATAACCTCCCCAGTATTTTTTTTAGATTTCTCTCTTTTCAAAATTCAAGAATAGTAACCGATCCAATAAATCTATCGAGTTCAAAAATAATTAATGAATCTTATTATTAATCATAATCAACGATTTCTTATATAGCTAGAACGACCCTCGCAAATTGCGAATACTAATTTGTTAAGAATAAATCGGATTGAAGCTATAGCGTCATCGTTGGCTGGAATCGAAATATCTGCGATATCCGGGTCACAATTTGTATCGATTAAACAAATCGTCGGAATCCCCAAAATGACACATTCTTGAAGAGCCGTGTATTCTTCTTGCTGATCAAGGATGATTACAATATCAGGTAACCCTGTCATATATTTGATCCCACCCAGATATGTTTGCAAAGTAGATAATTTTCTCTTTAACATTGCTGCATCTCTTTTGGGGAGACGGTTGAATTGCCCCATCTTTTGTTCTGCTCTTAAGTCCCTGAACTTATGAAGTCTCGTTTCCGTAGTGTACCAATTCGTTAACATACCACCGAGCCATTTTTTATTAACATAATGACACCGAGCCCCTATTGCAGCTGATGCTACTGAATCCGCTGCTTTATTTTTGGTACCGACGATTAAAAAGTTTTTTCCCCGGCTTGCTGCATCAAAAACTAAATCGCAGGCTTCGGATAAAAAACGCGCAGTTATCGTAAGATTTGTAATATGAATACCTTTACGCTTAACAGAAATGTAAGGGGCCATTCTAGGATTCCATTTCCTAGTACCATGACCAAAATGAACTCCTGCTTCCATCATCTCTTCCAAATTGATGTTCCAATATCTTCTTGTCATTTTTCCCCACACTTCCTCTTTTTTTTTAGGAAAAAAGGTACCTTAAAATATAAAATTGTTCCGACGGAACCTTCTACCGCGGATTTACCGTTGATACACGGTCCAAACCATTAATTTATTTTAATTACTTATTTATTTATTATAAAATCAATAATTGAAAAGACAGTTCCGGATAGTTAAAGTAAAAAGTAAAAAGAATGAATCTCTTCTTAGTCTTAGGAATCATTAAATCGTGTAAATGATTGTTCTTATGTCTCATGGAAATTGTTTGGGGCGCAAGAACAAAATAATTCTCTATGGTGTAATAAAAGATCCCTCATTTCCGACTCAAATAGATTCTTCCTTTTGATTTCCAAATAAATGTTTTTGTCTTGCCTTGAATGGTGCAGTAATTTTTTGAATCCGGTACCGACAGGAATAATTCCCCCTAGAACAACGTTTTCTTTCAGGCCTTTCAACCAATCAATACGACCTCGTAAAGCAGCTTTTGCTAAAACTCGAGCGGTTTCTTGAAAACTTGCTTCGGATATGAAACTTTGAGTATTCAGAGATGTTCTCGTTATTCCCAATAAGATTGCCCGATAACCGATCGCTTCGTCCAAAGCACGCCCTGCTCGCTCCGCTCGCAAGAATCCTATTAATTCTCCAGGTGAAAAAACATTAGACATTCCATCTTCTGAAACCAACACTTTTGATGTTATTTGACGTACAATAATCTCTATATGTCTATTATGGATCTGTACCCCCTGAGATCGATAAACCTTTTGAATCTTATTAACCAAAGAGATATGACTTTGGGCTATGGTTAGCTCAGTTCCAATCAAGAACCCCCAGGGAATTCCAAGAATTCTCGGTATACGTTCGTTCCAGCTTTCAACTCTCTTTTCGAGGTTTATCGATATTGAATCAATCGAACGCACTTCTAATACTTGTTCTACTTTTGGAAGACCTTGCGTTATGTCACCAGATCTCGATTTTTCATATATAAATGTAACTAATGTCTCTCCTTCATAAAGGATTTTTCCATAATGGCCATGAACAGTTGCTCCCGGAATAGCCAAATAGGGCTTAGCAGATCTTATAACTAAGGAGTCAACATTAACAATTAAAATTTGCCCGGATTTTTTTATGTGTGGTCCGTATTTGAATAGACATACATTTTCACAAATAAATTGTCCAAGACTAATTATTGTGGATGTCTCCTCACAAGAATTGTGATGGAGAAAACACCAATTCAAATGAAATGGATTAAAAATGATGTTACTGCATGGATCGGGATTATAAATCCTCCTACTTTCATCCATTAAAGAGTATTTCAATATTTGAAGTACTTGGAAAGTCTGTTTAAAACTGTCGAGTAGAAAATATTTCTTTAACAAGATCTGATTATGGGTTAATAAATGATAAGATGAATAAAAATTCGCTATTTTAGGTACAATAGTACCTAAGGGACCCAAGAAATGTCTAATTGGAATTATGGGATCCAATTCTTTTGTCACATTGTTATATTTCGAACCATTGAATGGACCAATTCGAAAACAATTCGATGATGACAAAATTATCAAAGATCGGGATTCCTTATTTCGACTCAACAATGTACCAATACCAATAGTTCCTTGATATTTGGAAATTGGTTGAATCTTCGACTTGGAATGGAAGGGGTTGAGATTGGTGCGATCTAATCCCTTATCGGAAATCAATCCCGAACCCACCGTATCATACCTTTTTCCACTATACGAAATAGTGGACTTGACTAACTCCATTCTTATGAAATCGCGAATTAGATCAGTCGCCCTTACCTCAACAAGGGAAGCATGAACCTCTTTTATGGAACCGTTTTGTTTTTGGTTCCAATTCAATACTAAGCAAGTCCGAACTAATTGAATACTTGTGTGATAAATTCCTCGAATTGACTTGCCATATCCATAAAGGATATAATTGACAACTCTAAGTTGGACATTATCCTTTTCCTGCAAGAGATCCTGAGGGAAAAGTGTTGCTAAATTTATCCCATCAGCTATTTCATATGTGACTACGGGCCGAACCAAAACAAAATACTTTTTTTTTTTAGGTGTGATCCGTTGGACATAGATCCAATTTTTCAATTTTTTTGATTCCTTAGAATTTTTTTTTCCCGTTCCTGGTGGTATCAAAATACCACTGTGCCTGGATATCTTATCCGTCTCTCCAGGAAAATGAATATCTCCAGAAAAGATTTTTAGTTCAATACTTTTTTTTTTTCTCTCCACTCGGACTAATCCACCTATTCGGCTTCTTGTATTTAAAGCAAGTCGTGTATCTATTCTAATGATACTACTGTTCCGGACCATTATGGACGAGGATCCGGGTAAAATATGTACTTCTTCGGGAATGAAAAAAACCCGATCTACTTTCATTTGGTATTTCAGACTAAATTCTTTTGCTCCTTGATACTCAATCAAATCCTCTTTTTTTATGATTGAATCCACCTCTGCGGTACCATATTTAGTAATTCCGGAACTGCTTCTTATGTATCGTGGATCATCAAAAAAAGCAAAAATACTATTTTTACATAAAACACCATTTATGGGTATTTCAATCGAAATACCAAAACAGGGTATTAGTTCTTTTTCTCGTTCTTGATCATATTGTAATGGGATGATGAATCTATTTCTTCGCCTTTTCGCCAAGAAATCAGAATTCTCTTGGAGAATAGAAGGATATATGAAATTCCAATGACCATTGGATCTAATTTGATTATATATTGAATAGTCAAGACTTTCCCCATCTTTTTTACTAGAAGTATCCAACAATTTATGTCTTACTCGATCATTAGTCATTGGAAATTCAGAGGTATATCTGTCTTCGACAGAAAAAGAATGAACATTTATTTGATCTTGATCCTTGTGGAGTGAAAAAGAAACTATACTAGATCTGCGCGGACCTCCTGCTAATATCCATAAATGACTTGTTTTTGGTAATAGATGAACGTTACCATATGTATATTCGGGTGCATGGTAGACATCGGTACTCCAGTGCATTTCTCCCTCTGATTCAGAATAAATATGTTTTTGTACCCTCTCTGTAAAATGAAAAGTGGATGTTTCGGCACGAATCTCAGCAATCACTTGTTCTGATTCTACATATTGATCATTTTGGACTAAAATAAAACTCTTTGGTGGAATATTCACATTATGCATAATATCCCGACTCTCAACAGTTACATACAAATCCATGGAACATAAAAAAGCAGGATGCCCATGAAGAGTACGTGTGGGATGAACCAAATCCTCATTGAATTTGATTTTTCCATTAGAAGGAGCTCGTACATGTTTGGCAGTACCGCCCGTGAATACTCCGCCGGTATGAAAAGTTCTTAATGTTAGTTGAGTCCCGGGTTCTCCAATTGATTGTCCCGCAATAATACCTACAGCTTCTCCCAATTCGGCCAGGTCGCCATGAGTGGGACTCCGGCCATAACATAATTGACAGATCCAAGATGTACTCTTGCACGTAAAGGGAGTTCTAATATATATTGGTTGTACTCGAGAGGTTATGAATCGATTGACAAGCCCAATCCCAATATCTTGATCTCGAGTGGCAATGCACCGTAGACCCATATATATATCATCTGCTAA